AGTAATAAGAGGTTGTCTTTTAGTAACTCAATCAAATATTAGAAAATATATTCTATTACCTTTATTAATAATAGCTAAAAATATCATTCGTATGCTATTTTTTAAATTTCCAGAGTGGTTCGAGGATTTTAAGGATTGGAATAGAGAAATACATGTTAAATGTACCTATAATGGAGTTCCACTATCAGAAACGGAATTTCCCAAAAATTGGTTAACAGACGGTATTCAAATAAAGATTCTATTTCCTTTTCGTTTAAAACCCTGGCATAGATCTAAACAAAAATTATCTCATAAAGATCCAATAAAAAAGCAAGAGAAAAAAAACGATTTTTGTTTTTTAACTGTTGGGGGAATGGAAACTGAACTGCTTTTTGGTTCTCCCCGAAGACGACTTTCACTTTTTAAACCCGTTTTTAAAAAACTTGCCAAAAAAATTCGAAAATTAAAAAAGAAGAGTTTTCTAGTTATAACAATTTTAAAAGAGAAAACAAATTTATTAAAAAACAACTGGCTTATCAAAAAAATTAGATTTCTTTTAGAAATTACAAATCAATTTTGTAAATCAAAAAAAAAATCAAGTCTATTATTTGGATTTAAAGAAGTATATGAATTGAATGAAACAAAAAAAGAAAAAGATTTGATAAGGAATAATGTGACAATTCAAACAATGTCCACTCCAATTCGATCTATGAATAGGACAAATTATTCACAGACAGAAAAAAAAAGAAAAGATCTGATCCTTCGCAGAAACACAATCATAAATAAAATCCAAAAGATTACAAAAGAAAGGGAAAAAAAATTTCCAACCTCCGAGAAAAATATTAGTCCTAACAAAATAACTTATAATACTACAAAATTAAAATCATCAAAAAGAATTTTTCAAATATTAAGAAGGGGAAATGCTCGATTAATTCGTAAATCACATTTTTTTATCCAATTTTGGATTGAAAAAATCTACATCAATTTTTTGTTAGGTATCATTAATATTCCGAAGATCAATCCACAGTTTTTTCTTGAATCAAAAAGAAAAATTTGTAACAAATACATTTGCAATAATGAAGAAAGTAACATTGGTAAAACAAACCCAAATCAAATTCACTTTATTTCAATTGTAAAAACGTCACTTAATATTATTAATATTAATAGTACAAATCTTTTTAATAAAAATTCAAAGATTTTTTGTGACGTATCCTCCTTATCACAAGCATATGTATTTTACAAATTATCACAAACTCGCGGTATTCACTTATATAAGTTAAGATCTGTACTTCAATATCATAGCGCACCCCTTTTTCTTAAAAATGAAATAAAAGATTTTTTTGGAAATCAAGGGTTATTTCATTACGAATTAAAAGATAAAAGTGTTAGAAATTCTGGAACGAATCAATGGAAAAACTGGTTAAAGGGTCATTATCAATATAAATACGATTTATCTCCGATTCGTTGGTCTATGTTAATGCCACGAAAATGGCGAAATAGAATTAATCAGCACCGCACGATTCAAAAGCAAGATTTAAACAAATTGAATTTCTATAAAAAGAAAAAAGACCAATTAATTCATTACGAAAAAACCTCTTTTTTAAAAGCGGATGCATTACGCGCACGACAAAAAAAGAAAAAAAAAAAAAAATTTAGATATAATTTTTTATCATATAAATCTATTTTTTGTGGAAGTAAGAAAGAGTCGTATATTTATGAAGAAGAAGCGCCATTAAAAAAAAATAATAAGCACGCGGTTTCTTATAATTACAACATGGCTAAAAACCCTTTTTTTGATATGTTGGTAGGTCTTTCTATTAATAATTCTCTAACAGAAGATGATATCATTGATATGGAAAAAAACTTAGATAGAAAGTTTTTTGATTGGAGAATTATACATTTTTGTCTTAGAAAAAAGATCGACATTCAGTCCTGGATCGAGACCGGAACCAAACAGAAAAAAAATACTAAGACCCGAACTAATAAATATCAAATAATTGATAAAATGGATAACAAAGATCTTTTTTTTCTTACACTTCACCAAGGCCAAGAAATCAATTCAAAAAAAAAACTTTTTGATTGGGTGGGAATGAATGAAGAAATACTCAATCGTCCTATATCTAATTTGGAACTTTGGTTTTTTGAAAAATTTGTGACACTTTACAATGCATATAAGAAAAAACCGTGGGTGATACCAACTGAATTACTTCTTTTAAATTTGAATAGAAATGAAAATGTTGTTGAAAATAAAAAAGTCAATGGAAAGAAAAATAGTGATCTTTTTTTACCTAATGAAAAAAAACCTATTAAATTAGAGAATCAAAACTACCAACAAAAAGAATTCGAGGATCGAGTGGATCTTGGATCAGTTCTTGCAAATAAAGAAAGGGGGGTTGAAGAAGATTATGCGAAATTAGAATTAGGCATGAAAAAACGTAGAAAGAAAAAACAATACAAAAGTAATACAGAAGCAGAACTCGATTTGTTGCTAAAAAGGTATTTGCGTTTCCAATTAAAATGGGATGATTCTTTAAATCAAAAAATAATCAATAATATCAAAGTATATTGTCTCCTGCTTAGACTGACAAATTCACAAGAAATTTTTATATCTTCTATTCAAAAAGGCGAAATGAGTCTGGATATTCTAATGATTAAGAAGGGTTTCACTCTTATAGAATTAATGAAAAGGGGAATATTTATTATTGAACCTGTTCGTCTATCGGTAAGAAATGATGGCCAGTTTATTATGTATCAAAGCATAGGTATTTTTTTTGTTCATAAGAGCAAACAACAAATTAATCAAAAATGCAGAGAAAACGGCTATTTTGATAAAACAAATTTTAGTGAATCTATTGAAAACCATCAACGTAGAATTCGACATAGAAACAAAAATGATTATGATTTACTTGTTCCTGAAAACATTTTATCCCCGAAACGTCGTAAAGAATTAAGAATTCTAATTTCTTTCAATTCAAAAAATAGAAATGATAGTCATAGAAATACGGAAATTTCAAATGGAATTAATATAAAAAATTGTGATCATTTTTTGAATAAAAACAAACATTTTAATTTTAATAGAAAAAAACTAATTAAATTAAAGTTTTTTCTTTGGCCTAATTATCGATTAGAAGATTTAGCTTGTATGAATCGATATTGGTTTGATACCAATAATGCTAGTCGGTTCAGTATGGTAAGGATACATATATATCCACAATTGAAAATTCGGTAAAGATAAATTTCATATATATATTCTATTTATTTTTTTTTATTCTATAGCATGGATGATTTAGTATACGAAAATAAGGATACCTGTCTTGTTTTACTTTCCATATTCCACTCCGATACATGAAATTCAATCACATATCAATTAGATCTATAAAAAAATACCATCCTTTTTTCTATCTTTAATCGAATAAAAAACAATTGAATTGATTAATGATAAATTCGATTTGACAAAAGACAAAATTAGAAATTGTTAAAGAAGTCAGTGAACAAGTAAAGATTTTTTGTATACACAAAACAAATAATCTGTAATTTGTTTTGTATTATTTATTATTATTGATCAAAAAAAAGTTTAAAATAAGAAAAGAGAAGGGTTTCGTTTTATGACAAAAAATTCATTCTTCTCAGTTATTTCACAAGAAGAAAAAAAAGAAAATACGGGATCGATTGAATTTCAAATAGTAAGTTTCACTAATAAAATACGAATCCTTACTTCACATTTGGAATTACATAGAAAAGACTTTTTGTCTCAGAGAGGTTTACGCAAAATTCTAGGCAAACGCCAACGGCTGTTATCTTATTTGGGAAAGAAAAATAGAATACGTTATAAAGAATTAATTAGACAGTTGGATATTCGGGAGTCAAAAAGTCGTTAATTTGAAGAGTCTTTGAATTATTTGATTTATTAAATCTTGAATTTTGATGAGCTTCTTTTCGTTTTCAGTAATTCCTGGAAGAATGAATTGAGGAAACCCCTATGAATGTACGAGCTACAAGAAACGACTTTATGATAGTCAATATGGGCCCCCACCACCCATCAATGCATGGTGTTCTTCGACTCATCGTTACTCTGGACGGTGAGGATGTTATTAACTGTGAACCGCTATTGGGTTATTTACACCGAGGAATGGAAAAAATTGCGGAAAACCAAACAGTTATACAATATTTGCCTTATGTAACCCGTTGGGATTATTTAGCTACTATGTTCACAGAAGCAATAACAGTAAATGGTCCCGAACAGTTAGGAAATATTCAAGTACCGAAAAGAGCCAGCTATATCAGAGTCATTATGTTAGAGTTAAGTCGTATAGCTTCTCATCTGTTATGGCTTGGCCCTTTTATGGCAGATATTGGTGCACAGACCCCTTTCTTCTATATTTTTAGAGAAAGAGAGTTTGTATATGATTTATTCGAAGCTGCCACGGGTATGAGAATGATGCATAATTTTTTTCGTATCGGAGGAGTAGCCGCCGATCTACCTTATGGTTGGATAGAGAAATGTTTGGATTTCTGCGATTATTTTTTAACAGGAGTTGCTGAATATCAAAAACTTATTTTGCGAAATCCTATTTTTTTAGAACGAGTTGAAGGAATAGGTATTGTTGGTGTAGAGGAAGTGATAAATTGGGGTTTATCGGGACCAATGCTACGAGCTTCCGGAGTACAATGGGATCTTCGTAAAGTCGATCATTATGAGTGTTACGACGAATTTGATTGGGACGTCCAGTGGCAAAAAGAAGGGGATTCATTAGCTCGTTATTTAGTCCGAATTGGTGAAATGACAGAATCCATAAAAATTATTCAACAGGCTTTGGAAGGAATTCCAGGAGGGCCTTATGAGAATTTAGAAACCCGCTGCTTTGATAGAGAAAAGGATCCAGAATGGAATAATTTTGAATATCGATTTATTAGTAAAAAAACTTCTCCTACTTTTGAATTGCCAAAACAAGAACTTTATGTAAGAGTTGAAGCACCAAAGGGGGAATTGGGAATTTTTCTGATAGGAGATCAAAGCGGTTTTCCTTGGAGATGGAAAATTCGTCCGCCTGGTTTTATCAATTTGCAAATTCTTCCTCAATTAGTTAAAAGAATGAAATTGGCTGATATTATGACAATACTAGGTAGCATAGATATCATTATGGGAGAGGTTGATCGTTGAAATGATAATTTATACAACAAACGTAATTGATACAACAAAAGTACAAGGTTTCAATTCTTTTTTGAGATTGGAATCCTTAAACACAGTCTATGGAATTCTATGGATACTTGTCCCTATTTTGACTCTTGTATTGGGAATCACGATAGGTATACTAGTAATTGTATGGTTAGAAAGAAAGATATCCGCGGGGATACAACAACGTATTGGACCTGAACATGCTGGACCCTTGGGAGTTCTTCAAGCTCTAGCAGATGGGACAAAACTACTTTTCAAAGAGAATCTTTTTACATCTAGGGGGATACTCGTTTATTCAGTATCGGACCATCTATAGCAGTGATATCAACCCTATTAAGCTATTCCGTTATTCCTTTTGGCAATCGCCTTGTTTTAGCTGATCTAAATATCGGTGTTTTTTTATGGATTGCTATTTCAAGTATTGCTCCGATTGGGCTTCTTATGTCAGGATATGGATCAAATAATAAATATTCCTTTTTAGGTGGTCTACGAGCCGCTGCTCAATCAATTAGTTATGAAATACCATTAACTCTCTGTGTATTATCCATATGTCTACGTGCGATTCGGCGAAACAAAAAACTTTCCCTATATTCTTTATTTCTTTTTTTTTTAAGAAGAAGGTGAAATGAATTGAATAGGTATCTTCATTTTTTGATTCATCTTTTGGGTTAATGAACTAAATTGGATAGTTATATGAGTGAAAGAAAACTGCTTCGAAATCTGCAGTAAAAAAAAATAGAGACTCATTTCCTATGTACAAGAGTAAGGCAGAAAAAAATATACGAAAACGAAAAAGATTTGCCCCAAGATTGGTTGACTTTTCATCCTAACTTGAAGCGGGCTCAAAAGAAAAATCTATGTATGTATTATTATAATGGTAACAGGCGATTGCCAACTGCGAAAAAATGGGTGGCTGGTTAGGAACACCAAGATACATAAAGGATTAGTAAGAGATATTTTTTAAATTATTTATAAAGAGTAGTATAATTTAAAAGAGTAGTATAATAGAATAAAGAATAGTATAATAGAATAAAGAATAAAAAAGAATATTAATTGGGACTTTAAATTAGTAGAAATGCCCTGGCAGTACTCCCCACGATTCCGATCCAGAGTAGGGTCCCTCCACCCATTAAAGAAATAACTATCAAAAACGAAAAAATCCTTTATTTAATTATTTTAATTCCCATCCTTTTTTTTTTCAGAAAGAAGAATAGGAATAAAAAAAGAATTTAATTACAATAAAGAAAAAAGAGATCCCCCTTTTTTTCTTTATTTCCTATATCCATATTAATAGAGATAGAATTTATAGCCTAATTGATGAACTAATGGAATATCGAATTTTTTTTTTGTAATTGAAAAACGATAGATAGAAGATTGAAATCTCTATGGGTATGTAAAGTCAAAATACTTTTTATTTTTTAAAATAAGGAGTATTTTATTGAAGGGTTTAAGTTATTCCTCAAGAAAAAATCCGAAATTCTTAAAGGATAAGATTAATTCAGAAGTACCTTTTTTTAGTATTATAACAGACAGAATTTCATTGGTCAAATTTGGGAATGTCTAATAGATTTGTATCCTATATATCCTACAAATATATTAGGATCAAAAATATGATCCAGTCCTTAGATTTATTTAAGATCTTCGAGGAGCCGTATGAGGTGAAAATCTCATGTACGGTTCTGGAATAGCGCTGGGAACAGTGATGTTATCACCGACTATAATTATCTAACAGTTTAAGTACAGTTGATATAGTTGAAGCACAATCCAAATATGGTTTTTGGGGCTGGAATTTGTGGCGTCAACCTATAGGATTTATAATTTTTTTAATTTCTTCTCTAGCAGAATGTGAGAGATTACCCTTTGATTTACCAGAAGCGGAAGAAGAATTAGTAGCAGGTTATCAAACCGAATATTCAGGTATCAAATTTGGTTTATTTTATGTTGCTTCCTATCTAAACTTATTAGTTTCTTCATTATTTGTAACAGTTCTTTACTTAGGCGGTTGGAATATATCTATTCTATACCTATTTCTTCCTAACCTTTTTGAAATAAATAAAGTAAATGGAGTTTTTGGAACAACAATTGGTATTTTCATTACATTGATTAAAACTTATTTGTTTTTGTTCATTTCTATCGCAACAAGATGGACTTTACCTAGATTAAGAATGGACCAACTATTAAATCTTGGATGGAAATTTCTTTTACCTATTTCTCTTGGTAATCTATTATTAACAACCTCTTCCCAACTGCTTTCACTAAAAAAAAATCCTTTTTGAAATTTTTGATATTCACGACTTGTATCAAACAAGAGAAAAAAAAAAAACAAACATCAAGTTTTTTATAGATATTTCGATATGTTTCCTATGGTAACCGGATTCATGAATTATGGTCAACAAACGATACGAGCTGCAAGGTACATTGGGCAAAGTTTTATGATTACCTTATCCCACACAAATCGTTTACCCGTAACTATTCAATATCCCTATGAGAAATTAATCACATCGGAACGTTTCCGGGGTCGAATCCATTTTGAATTTGATAAATGCATTGCTTGTGAAGTCTGTGTTCGTGTATGTCCTATAAATCTACCTGTTATAGATTGGAAATTGGAAACTGACATTCGAAAGAAACGCTTGCTTAATTACAGTATTGATTTCGGAATCTGTATATTTTGTGGCAACTGTGTTGAGTATTGTCCAACAAATTGTTTATCAATGACTGAAGAATATGAGCTTTCCACGTATGATCGTCACGAATTGAATTATAATCAAATTGCTTTAGGCCGTTTACCACTGTCAATAATTGACGATTATACAATTCGAACTATTTGGAACTCACCTCAAAAAAAATGGTAAAAAGCCTTTTGATTCAAGATTTATTAAATAGGAACAATTAGGAGCCCATTATAAAAAATTTATTCCTGGTCGGATCAAGAAGTTCATGAAAAAAAGTCAATTTTTTATCTTTTATTTTACCTACAATGGATTTGCCTGGACCAATACATGATTTTCTTTTAGTTTTTCTGGGATTCGGTCTTATATTAGGGGGTCTAGGAGTAGTATTATTTACCAACCCAATCTTTTCTGCCTTTTCTTTGGGATTTGTTCTTGTTTGTCTATCTTTATTCTATATTTTATAAAATTCGCATTTTGTAGCTGCTGTACAGCTCCTTATTTATGTGGGAGCTATAAATGTTTTAATTCTATTTGCTGTGATGTTCATGAATGGTTCAGAATATTACAAAGATTTTAATCTTTGGACTATTGGCGACGGGGTTACTTCCTTAGTTTGTACAAGTCTTTTTGTTTTACTAATTACTATTATTTCAGATACATCATGGTACGGGATTATTTGGACTACAAAAGGAAATCAGATTATAGAACAAGATTTGATAAGTAATGGTCAACAAATTGGAATTCATTTATCAACAGATTTTTTTCTTCCTTTTGAATTTATTTCAATAATTCTTTTAGTTGCTTTGATAGGTGCGATTACTGTGGCTCGTCAGTAAAAAATATTTCGAATTGGAAAAAACAAAAAAGAAACTTTGTTCTGTGTTATTAACATTCATATCTTTCGACTCTATTTGCATATTATTCATGTAGAAATTCCTTATTACCAATATTTTTTTGTTCTGTACTTGTGATATTCTTTTTCTAGTTAATCCAATTGGTTGATGTTGAATTGTTGTTCATATTGAAATAAATCAAAATTGATAAGGAGTTGTTCGATGATGCTCGAACATGTACTTGTGTTGAGTGCTTATTTATTTTCTATCGGTATCTATGGTTTAATTTCGAGTCGAAATATGGTTAGAGCCCTTATGTGTCTTGAACTTATACTGAATGCGATTAATCTAAATTTCGTAACGTTTTCCGATTTTTTTGATAGTCGTCAATTAAAAGGAAATATTTTCTCAATTTTTGTTATAGGTATCGCAGCCGCTGAAGCAGCTATTGGACCAGCTATTGTTTCGTCAATTTATCGTAATAGAAAATCCACCCGTATAAATCAATCGAATTTGTTGAATAAATAGTATTAATCGTAAAAAATAGAGTTTTTATCAATTCGAAATTGCCATGTATCAATATCATACATAACATATCTATCATGTTTTCGAAAACGTAAGAAATTAAAGTATTTTGGCTTTATCTCCTAAGTAATCCAGAATTTTTCTATTTAATTCTGGTAAATCATTGATTCGTCTGGTGTTTAAATTGAAATATATGATTCATTTAGAAATATACTAGATCGAAATTTTATGACGTTCAAAAAAATTAGAATCCAATGTCACATTCAGTAAAGATTTATGATACATGTATAGGGTGTACTCAATGTGTCCGAGCCTGCCCAACAGATGTATTAGAAATGATACCCTGGGACGGATGTAAAGCTAAACAAATAGCCTCTGCTCCAAGAACAGAGGACTGTGTCGGTTGTAAGAGATGTGAATCCGCCTGTCCAACAGATTTTTTGAGCGTTCGAGTTTATTTATGGCATGAAACAACTCGAAGCATGGGTCTAGGTTATTGACACTTTCTAGAGAAATCCACTTGAATACATTTGATTTTTTGTTTACTGACAAAAACCCGTGCTCGAAAAGAAAATACTTTTTTGAGCACGGGTTTTTCTGGTCCAAGTGTATCTTGTCTTTACCACGAATTCTTTTCCTTGGTTAACACTATTTGCAGTTTTACCGATATTGGCGGGTTCTTTCATTTTCTTTTTCCCTCAGAGAGGAAATAAAATCATTAGATGGTATACCATCTGTATATGTATCTTAGAACTCCTTTTAATGACTTACGTATTTTCTTATTATTTCCAATTGGACGATCCATTAATGCAATTAACAGAAGATTCTAAATGGATCCATTTGTTTGATTTTTACTGGAGATTAGGAATAGATGGGCTTTCTATAGGACCCGTTTTATTAACAGGGTTTATCACCACTTTAGCAACTTTAGCGGCTCGGCCAGTCACTCGGGATTCCCGATTATTCTATTTTCTGATGTTAGCAATGTATAGTGCTCAAATAGGATTATTTTCTTCTCAAGATCTTTTACTTTTTTTCATCATGTGGGAGTTAGAATTAATTCCTGTTTATCTACTTCTATCCATGTGGGGGGCAAGAAACGTCTGTATTCAGCTACAAAATTTATTTTGTATACTGCAGGAAGTTCCGTTTTTTTATTAATGGGAGCTTTAGGTATCGTTTTATATGGTTCTAATGAACCCACATTCAATTTTGCAACATTGGTTAATCAATCATATCCTTTGGCCTTAGAGATACTATTCTATATTGGATTTTTTATTGCTTTTGCTGTCAAATTACCGATTATACCTTTACATACATGGTTACCAGACACCCATGGAGAAGCGCATTACAGTACTTGTATGCTTCTAGCCGGAATCCTATTAAAAATGGGAGCCTATGGATTGATTCGAATCAACATGGAATTATTACCCCACGCTCATTCTTTATTTTCTTCCTGGTTGATAATAGTAGGTGCAATCCAAATAATCTACGCAGCTTCAACTTCTTTTGGTCAACAAAATAAAAAAAAAAAAATAGCGTATTCCTCTGTATCTCATATGGGGTTCATACTTATAGGAATTTGTTCTATAAGTGATCTGGGACTGAATGGGGCCATTGTACAAATAATATCCCATGGATTTATTGGCGCTGCACTTTTTTTCTTAGCAGGAACGAGTTATGATAGAATACGGCTTGTTTATCTTGACGAAATGGGTGGAATGGCAACCTCGCTGCCAAAAATTTTGACAATGTTCAGTATCTTATCACTAGCATCTCTTGCATTACCGGGTATGAGTGGTTTTTTTGCGGAACTGGTTGTATTTTTTGGAATAATTACCGGACAAAAATATCTTTTAATACCCAAAATACTAGTTATTGTTATAATGGCCGTTGGAATGATATTAACTCCTATTTATTTATTATCTATGTTACGACAGATGTTCTATGGATACAAGCTGTTTAATGTCCCAAACTTTTCTTTTTTTGATTCTGGACCACGGGAGTTATTTGTTTCGATCTCTATGCTTTTACCTGTAATAGCTATTGGCATTTATCCGGATTTCGTTTTCTCATTATCAGTTGACAAGGTCGAAGCGATTCTATCTAATTATTTTTATAGGTAGTTAAAAAAAAAATGAAAAGGAAATTTTAGTATTTTTAATTTTCAAAATCGACCTACACTCAAAAAAAGAATTCTAAGCGGATATGTTTGGTTTTTATGAGAACTTTTTGAATCACTCCATTATTTGATTCAAAAAGTTCTCATAGGTTTACCTGAAGTTTCTTATATATGTATATGCTACTTTATCCTTATTTTTGTTTTTGGCAAACTTCTTTTTTTTTTTTTCAATTCAATTAGATGTTAATGTAAATGAACCATAACTGTGGAGTCCTATTCCTAATAAATTAACTCCAAAATAGCATATCCAAATTAAAAGAAAGCCGATAGAGGCAACAATTGCGGAATTTAAACCTTGCATGAATTTATTTGTTCGAATATGAAAATAAATCGCGAATACGATCCACGTAATAAATGTCCAAGTCTCTTTTGGGTCCCAATTCCAATATGATCCCCATGCTTCATTAGCCCAGACGGCTCCTGAAAGAATACCTATTGTTAAAAAAACAAAACCTATACTAATAATACGATAACCCCAATGATCTAACTGTTGAATCAATTGAAACCTGTAATAGTTTCTAGAAGAAATAAAAAAAGTCTTTCTTAAAATATTACTTCTTTCCCTCATGTCTTGGATCTCACCAAAGGAAAAGGAATAATTTATTAAATCATTCCTTTTATCAAAAATTCTTATGACCTTTCGAAATGTAATTACTAGAAGTGCTACTGATAGTAATGATCCACATAAAAGAGTTGCATAGCCCAATAGCATCATACTTACGTGCATCATTAACCACTGAGATTGGAGAGCAGGTACTAAGATTTCAGATTGATGAATGTCAGTTAAAAGACTCGAAGTAACAAAACCTTGAGTAAAAAAAACACTTGGTGCGGTTATTGCGTTTAAATAATTTTTATACTTTTTAAAATAGGGAATCATATGAATAATAGAGAAACCCCATGAAAGAAAAATTAATGATTCATATAAATCACTTAACGGTAAATGTCCTGAATAAGCCCAACGGGTAACTAAAAATCCTGTTATACAGAAAAAGGTAGTTAACATGCCTTTTTCGGACGAATCATATGGTCCTAAGAATTCGTTAACTAATAAAGTTATCAAATGAATTAGAATTACAACAGAAACGACTGAAAAAGATATATGAGTTAATAGATGTTCTAAAGTAAAAAATATCATATGTAAAAATGGAAAAAGGTTCTTCGATTATACAGAATTAAAATCAGAAATTCAATTCATTATAAGACTTTTTGCATGCTTTTGAAAACGAAAAGATGTTATGCCGCTACTCGGACTCGAACCGAGATGCTCTAGCACTGCTTCCTAAGAGCAGCGTGTCTACCGATTTCACCATAGCGGCTTGCTCAAAATCATAATAACCCGTTTTTATTCAATCGTCGAGCTTAAAAGGAATTAATTCAATGCAATATTTATTAGGAATGGTTCAAATTAATGAATAAAAATTCGTTTAATCAGTTAAATTAATTAGTTAAATTAGGGGGAAGGTCTAAATTTAAACGTTCCTCGAATAATTATAATAATCCTTGAAAAGACCCCTCCAAAAAAATTATATTTTTTTGTTACAATTTGAACATTCCATTCAAGGGATTTATGGAAATGCTTTATTGTATTAATTGTTAGTTTTTTCTTCAGTGTATAGCGAATTTGTGTTAAGATTTAACAACTCAATTAGGTGTTGATTTGGACATATTATCTAACAAAAATGTTTCGAGTTTTGCCTTATACTTTAATAAAAAAATATTGTCTAACTTGTCTAATTTTTTATATAATATATATATATATATATACTTTGATTCCTCTTCCAGCCATGGCATAGGAATCGAATATAAAAAATTCATTCAGAATTAACACATTTTAATTAAAAAGTTCTTTTAAGAAACGATTTTTTTTGACTAAAGATTGTTCCTTTTATGTTTCAAATACTATAAAAAAAAGACAAAACTTATTAATTAATATTTTTTAATATTGTAATATTGTAGTTGTGACAAGAAAGTCGATGGGGTTTTTTTCCCCATCGTATAAATTAGAAAATATCCTAGAAAGAACAATAGAACTTTGTTTCTTATCTTTATTCTTTTTTTGAAAACACAAAAGACTTCGAATTCAGTAGACAAAAAATTTTAGAGGCTAGAGATATCAGAAAAGGAAAAAAAGTTCAATTTAATATTGATTAGTAATTAGTTCAAAATATTAAAGAATGGAAATCTTTTTTGATAAAATTTCTAATTTATACTCTAAATTTAGAATATAAAATATGAATAATAAAATAGTATATAGAACTAATAAATGGAGTCCATTCTAAATTAGAAAAAAAAAAAAACTCTAAATGAAATTCGAAAATGAAATTAGACCGTTTCTAATGCCAAGTCGAGTTATATTATTCCAATATTTCTTTTTTTTATTTGTCGTACAAAAAGCCTTTTGAATTTCCAGTAGAAACAGATTTGGCTAACGAAAAAGCTTTCAACGCTACCCAATATCCTTTTCTTTTCCAAATCTGTTTTCGAATACGCTTTTTTGATATAGAAGTACGTTTCTTTGGAACTGCCATTCAAAAAAAAGTTAATTTTTTTATAATTGGATGTGAAAGACATCTATTGTTAAAAAATATTTTTAAAAAGTATTCTTTACTACTTATTATCTAGCTATTTAATTTCTAAATTATAAAAAACATCACAAGATTATCTGCTTTGATTTTTCTTTCTATTTATTTCCTTTTGTCATATAAATTTCTACATGTAATAAAATATATCAAAAAATTTAAGAAAATAAACCTTATGTATCCTAAAAATTTTTAATATTTTTTTCTAGTAATTGGGTAAACTCGAAGAAAAAGTATACCTAATTAAATTTTAATTTTCAAATTCGACTGAAACTATTAGATAATTTGTTAAAAAATATAGAATTTTATTTTTTTATAAAAAAACATCTTATGTAAAAAATCTTTAGTAATTATTTCTTTTGATGCTATGGAAGGGTAAATTTTCAAGTACCTTAGTGCTCTCTAATCGAGGTAATAAAGTAGTTCCAAAAAGCACTTGTTAATGATTTTGAATAAAAATTCTTCATTCAATAAGGATCCGGAAAAAACTATCGTTTTTATCATTTCTATCAAAATAAAATAGAATTTGATTTTTGCCCTAAATTTTTCTTTTTTTTCTATGTATATAATTTTTTTAATCTACAATATATAGTTCAATTTCAAAATTTTCTAATTTTATTTAGAATAAGTATTTTTTTCCACAAGTATCTCAAACTATCCATATTATTTGATTTTTTGGTCTATTCTAACTTAAATATGTGAAGTATTGGGGAAATTTTCAGAAAAAATTAAGATTAAGAAAAAAAATTCTATTTGACTTTTCTTTTTATATCTTTATTCTTTAATTCTTATTTTTTTTGACCCTTTAATTAAAATTAAAAAGAGAAAAGAGCGGATGAATCAGAAACAATAAACAATTAATTCAAAATAACAAGAATTTAATTTTTTTTTATGGAACATACATATCAATATTCATGGATTTTACCTTTAATTACGCTTCCGGTTCCCGTGTTAATAGGAATGGGACTCTTGCTTTTTCCGACGGCAACAAAAAAACTTCGCCGTATATGGGCTTTTCCGAGTATTTTCTTCTTAAGTATAGTTATGCTTTTTTCGACCCATCTGTCTATTCAGCAAGTAAATAGTAGTCCTATTTTTCAATATGTATGGTCTTGGGCTATCAATAACGATTTTTCTTTAGAATTTGGATATTTGATCGACCCACTTACTTCTATTTTATTAATATTAATTACTACTGTTGGAATTCTAGTTCTTATTTATAGTGATAATTATATGTCTCATGATCAAGGTTATTTGAGATTTTTGGCTTATATGACCTTTTTCAATACTTCAATGTTGGGATTAGTTACTAGTTCTAATTTGATACAAATTTATATTTTTTGGGAATTGGTTGGAATGTGTTCTTACCTATTAATAGGTTTTTGGTTTACACGACCTATTGCAGCGAGTGCTTGTCAAAAAGCATTTGTAACTAATCGTATAGGGGATTTTGGATTATTATTAGGAATTTTAAGTTTTTATTCGATAACGGGTAGTTTCGACTTTCGAGATTTGTTCGAAATTTTTAATAACTTGATTTGTTATAATAAAATGAATTCTTTATTTGTTACTTTGTGTGCCTTCCTATTTTTTTCTGGTGCAATTGCTAAATCAGCACAATTTCCCCTTCATATATGGTTACCCGATGCCATGGAAGGACCCACTCCTATTTCGGCTCTCATCCATGCTGCTACTATGGTAGCAGCGGGGATTTTTCTTGTAGCTCGGCTTCTTCCTATTTTCCTAATTATACCTTATATAATGAATCTAATAGCTTTGATCGGTATAATAACAGTACTTTTGGGGACTACTATAGCTCTTGCTCAAAAAGATATTAAGAGAAGTTTAGCCTATTCTACAATGTCTCAATTAGGTTATATGATGTTAGCTCTAGGTATGGGCTCTTATCGAGCCGCACTATTTCATTTGATTACTCATGCCTATTCTAAAGCATTGTTGTTTTTAGGATCAGGATCCATTATCCATTCAATGGAAGCTATTGTTGGTTATTTTCCAGATAAGAGTCAAAATATGGCTCTTATGGGTGGTTTAACAAAACATGTTTCAATTACAAAAAACGCTTTTTTTTTAGGAACTCTTTCCCTTTGTGGTATTCCACCCCTCGCCTGCTTTTGGTCCAAAGATGAAATCCTTAGTGATAGTTGGTTGTATTCACCAGTTTTCGCAATAATAGCTTGTTTCACAGCAGGATTAACTGCATTTTATATGTTTCGGGTTTATTTACTTACGTTTGAGGGGTTTTTCAATGTTCATTTTCAAAATTACAGTGCTAAAAAAAACAGCTCATTCTCGCTATGGGGTAAAGAAGGATCGAAAATGTTTAAAAAAGAAAACTCTTTAGTAACTTTATCACCAATGATAAATAATGAAAAGGCTTCTTTTTTTTGCAAGAAGACATACCAAATTGAGGGTAATGTAAGAAATATGACGCAACCTTTTATTAATATAAAATTTTGGGGTACTAAAAAAATCGTCTCGTATCCTCATGAATCGGATAATACTATGTTATTTTCTATGCTTGTCTTGGTACTATTTACTTTGTTTATTGGAGGTATAGGAATTTCTTTCAATCTATTTAATCAAGAAGAAATTCATTTGGATACATTATCTAAACTGTTAATTCCGTCTTTAAACCTTTTGCATCAAACCTCAAATCATTCCGAGGGTTGGTATGAATTTGTAACAAACGCAGTTTTCTCAGTCAGTATAGCATATTTCGGAATATTTTTAGCATCTTCTTTATACAAACCTGTTTATTCATCATTACAAAATTTGAACTTTCTCAATTCACTCGTTAAAAAAGGTCCTCAGAGAATTCTTAGGGACAAAATAATAAATGCGATATATGATTGGTCTTATAATCGTGGGTATATAGATGCTTTTTATGAAATCTCTTTAATTGAAGGTATAAGAAGATTAGCTCAATTGTTTTGTTTTTTTGATAGACGAATAATTGATGGAATTACCAATGGGATTGGTGTTAGTACTTTCTTTATAGGAGAGGGTTTAAAATATGTAGGAGGTGGTCGGATTTCTTCTTATCTTTTATTGTATTTCTTTTATTGCGGTAAAATTATTTATAATTTTTTTATTGAATAAAATTTTTGAAAATTTTATTTGATTTTTGAAATCTATTTTTTCGTCTTTATGATCTGGGAATAAAGAGAGTCCCTTCAAATTGAAACTTAATGTTGATTTTCTAACTAATTCATTAATTAAGTTTAAGAAATTACAAATTTCTGTTGACAATGATTTTTGATTAAATGTAGTTATTTGGGGTTCAAAATTTCGATTACTAGGAATAAGAAGCAAAAGATGAATTTTATTTATCCAAATTCTATCTATGTAATTGTTTATGGAACCTTCAGTTATACTTGAGGGTGAAAAAAAAACTTGGATTCTTCCACGATAAGGCCCGCTTAAAAAAGGATCATATATTTTAGATAAGTATTCTTTTTTAGTTTCATCATTACACAATCTAATCTTTTTTTCAAGTGTATTGGGAGAAAAGGATTTCTTATCTAAGG